CTAACACCTGTTCCACTTTTGGAAGACCTTGCGTTATATCACCAGATCTTGATTTTTCATATATAAATGTAACTAATGTATCGCCTTCGTAAAGGATTTCCCCATAATGTCCATGCACAGTTGCTCCTGGAGTAGCCAAATAAGGCTTAGCTGATCGTATTACCACAGAGTCAACTTGAACAATTAGAACTTGACCCGATTTTAAATGCGGTCCTTTTTTTGCTATACATACATTTTCACAAAGAAACTGCCCAAGACTAACGATTGGAGATGTCTCTTCACAATAATTGTAATGGAGAAAATACCAATTCAAATGGAATGGATTCAAAATGATGTTACTGCATGAATAGGGATTATAAATTTGACCATTTTCATCCAGTAAATAATATTTAAGTATTTGAAAAATCTGTTTGAAATTGTCAAGTTGAAAATAGTTAGTTAACAAGATCTGATTATGGGTTATTAAATGGGAAAATAAATCAAAATTATAAATTGGAAAACCTGTTCCTAACGGGCCCAACGAATTCCTAATTGGAATTAGGGGGTTCTTTTTGATTGATTCTTTTATCACATTGGGAGATTTTACATCGTTGAATGGGCCTATTCGAAAACAATTGGATGATGACAAAATTATCAAAGATTGAGATTCCTTATTTCGATTCAACAACGTATGGATAGTTCCTTGATTTGGATTAAGGGATTCTTTAATCCTTGACTTGGAATTGGAATAAATGGAAGAAAATGGATTGACATTAGCGCGATCTGATCCATTCTCAGAGATCAATCCTGAACCCGACAGATCGTTCCTTTTTCCGGTATAAGAAATAGGTGACTTAGCTAAGTCGATTCTTATAAAATATCTAAGCAAACCATTTGTCCTTATTTCAACAAAGGAAGCACAGGCCTTTTCGATTTTTTTGTCTTGGTCCCAATTCAACACTAAAGAAGTCCGAACTAATTGAATACTTGTGTCCCAAATTTCAAGAATTGGGTCGTAATAAAGGATATAATTGACAACTCGAAGTTGTAGATTATCACTTTCCTGCAAGAGATCCGGCGGGAAAAGTCTTCCTAAATTTATACCATCCGTTTTTTTATATGGGACTACAGGTTGAACCAAAACAAAATACTTTTTTTCATACCTGGAAAGTTTCATTCGTTGGATATAGAGCCAATTTTTCAATTTTTTGTATTCTTTGGAATTTGGTTTTCCCCCTCCTGGCGGTATCAATCGGAATGCCTTATTTGTCTTTCCAGGAAAATGGATATCTCCAGAAAAGATTATCAGTTTCATTTTTTCTGCTTTTTTCTTCACTCGGACCAATCCGCCTACCCGACTTCTTCTATTGAAAGTGATTTGTGTATCTGCCCCAATAATACTATTGTGCCGTACCATTATGGAAGAAGATTCGGCCAAAATGTGGACTTCCACGGGAATAAAAAAAAATGGATTTACTTCCTTTTGGTATTTTGGCCAAAATACCTTGACTCCTCGATACTCAATCAAATCCTCTTCGTTGACGATTGAATTTAGTTCTCGAGTCTCATATTTAGTAAGTCCCGAGCTCTTTCTTATATATCGAGGATCATCGAAATAAGCAAGAATACTATTTCTACGGAGAATACCATTTCTGGGTATTTCCATTGAGATACCTGAAGAAGGTATTAGTTGGTTCTCGCCTTCTTGAATCGATTCGAGTGGGATGATGAATCTATTTCTTCGCCTCTTTGCCAATAAATCGGAATTACCGTCGAGAATGGCCGGATATCTGAGATTACAACGACCCGTACATGTCATTCGATTCAGTTCTGAATAATAAGGAATCCTATCTCCTTTTTGATTTTTACCAGAAAAATACGAACTAAAAAATTTGTGTCTCACTTGATTATTAGTTACTGAGGGGTTAGCAATATATCTTGGCTTGACAGAAAGAGAATAAGCGTTCATTTGATCTTGATCCTTGTGGATCGAACAAGGGCCTAGACTGTATCTCCAGGGCTCCCCTAATAATATCCATAAATGACTTGTTTTTGGTAAGAGATGAATATTACCATATGTAAATTCAGGTGCATGGTACACATCAGTATTCCAGTGCATTTCGCCTTCTGAGTCAGAATAAATATGTTTTCGAACCTTCTCTTTCAAATTCAAAGTGGATGTTCTCGCGCGAATCTCAGCAATCACTTGTTCTGATTCCACATATTGATCATTTTGAACTAAAAGAAAACTTTTGGGCGGAATACACACATTGTGTATAATATCTTCACTCTCAATAGTTACATACAAGTCTCTAGAACATAGAAAAGCAGGATGTCCATGACGTGTACGTGTCGGATGAACCAAATCCTCGTTAAATTTTATTTTTCCATTAGAAGGGGCTCGCACATGTTCTGCAGTACCCCCTGTAAATACTCCGCCGGTATGAAAAGTTCTTAATGTTAATTGAGTGCCCGGTTCTCCAATAGATTGACCTGCAATAATACCTACGGCTTCTCCCAATTCGACCAGGTCGTCATGAGCTGGACTCCGGCCATAACATAATTGACAAATCCAAGATGTACTCCTACAAGTAAAGGGGGTTCGAATAGAGATTGGTTGTGCTCTAAAAGTTATGAATCTACTGACAAGTCCAACCCCAATATCTTGATTTCTAGTAGCAATACATCGCGAACCTATATATATATCATCTGCTAATACACGGCCAATTAATGTTTGGATAAAAATCCTGTCCGTCATCATTCCATTTCGAGGACTTACAGAAATACCTCGAACGGTGCCGCAATCTGTTCGACGTACAACAATGTGTTGAACTACTTCAACAAGTCTGCGCGTGAGATATCCTGCATCTGATGTTCGGATAGCGGTATCCACAACCCCTTTACGGGCTCCGTAACAAGAAATAATGTATTCTGTTAAAGACAGTCCTTCGCGTAAATTGCTTTGAATGGGTAAATCAATCATTTGCCCTTGGGGATCCGACATTAATCCTCTCATACCTACTAATTGATGTACCTGAGATGCATTTCCTCTGGCTCCCGAAAAAGACATTATATGGACTGGATTAAAAGGATCGGTCATCCGAAAATTAGGATTCATTTCTTGTCGCAAATATTCACTTGTGGCATACCATATTTCTATCGATTGACGTAATTTTTCTACCGCGTGTACATTCCCATAATGATGGTGTTTTTCCAAAATAAAACTTTGTTGTTCAGCGTCTTGAACTAGCCATCTTTTAGAAGGTATTGTTAAAAGATCATCAATTCCTAATGAAATGGATGCGGCGGTAGCTTGTCGGAAACCCAGAGTCTTTACTTGATCCAGGATATGTGATGTATATCCTATTCCATAGTGATCAATAAATCGACTAATAAGCCGTTTCATGGCAGTTCCGTCTATCACTTTATTGTGAAAGACCTGAGTGGGCCGTTCTGCCATCAGTACCTCCATATTGCGCTGAGTAGAATTTGACAATGGGCTTGAGTCAGTGATTGGAAAACTTCCTTTTCTAGATCTTGATTCACGTAGAAATTCTGCACTTATGGTCCTAGTTAACCCGGAGAGACTCGAATTCCCGTTGGTAGCATAGAATTACAACAGCCCTGCCAAAACCCCTGTATGGCTTCTTCTATTTCTCGATAAAGGGAAATATGACCAAGAGTGGTTCGAATATATATATAAAGAATTTCTTTTTTTATACTTCGTACTATTAGATAGTGTCCATAAATCTCATAATAGGTCCCCACAGATTCATAGTGAATTTCTATGGGAACTTCTCTTGCAGCAATAACGCGTTGATCTAGTCGCCACCGCAGCCACAAAGGACTACCTAAATTGATTCGTTTTTGCCGATAAGCTCCAATTGCATCATAGGGATTACAAAAAAAGGGTTCTTTTTTTTTTGTATACTTATAGTTATTATCTTCATTTTGATAGTTTCTACGATTACATGGATTATACCTATTTACACAAATACCCCGACGATTTCCACTCGTTAAGATATAGAGTCCACTAAGCATATCTTGAGTTGGTGCCGAAATCGGATCCCCAATAGTTGGAGACAAAAGATTCATATGAGAAAACATAAGTAAACGCGCCTCTGCTTGAGCCTCCAAAGATAAAGGCACATGAACAGCCATTTGATCCCCGTCAAAGTCTGCATTGAAGCCCTTACAAACTAATGGATGTAAACAAATAGCGCGCCCTTCCACTAAAACGGGGAGGAATGCCTGTATGCCTAATCTATGCAGAGTAGGGGCTCTATTCAGCAATACAGGATGGTCATCCAGAATTTCCTGAAGTATTTCCCATACAATCGGTTTTTTTTTCCGAATTTGACTCTTAGCAACTCCTATGTTCGAAGCAAGATGTTTTCTAATTAGGTCACGAATTACAAATGCCTGGAAAAGTTCTATTGCTATTTCGCGAGGCAATCCACATCGATGTAATGAAAGTGAAGGGCCCACGACAATCACGGACCGCCCTGAATAATCGACCCGTTTACCAAGCAGAGTCTCGCGAACTCTTCCTTCTTTGCCTTCAATTACATCTGAAAGCGACTTGTAAACTCTATTATGATCATCCCTCATTGGTTGTCCGCAGATTCCATTATCAAGAAGTGCATCTACGGCTTCTTGTAGCAATTTTTCCTGAGATATTATTAATTCTTCTGGCGTAGCTATACTTGTTGTTAATAGATCTGTAAGAGTATTATTCCGATAGATAATTCTTCTATAGATTTCATTAATATCCGAGGTCACTAGTTTATCCTCATCTATATGATAGATTGGTCTCAACTCAGGAGGAAGAACTGGTAATAGACGCAAAACCATCCATTTTGGTTCTATATTTGTTCGAATAAAATGCTTAGCCAATTCCATGCGTCTAAGCAAAAAATCTTTTCTTCTTCCAACTTTTCGATCTTCCCATTCATTCCCTGTGGGTTCCTCTTCCTCCAATTCTTTCCATTCTACCAATGAATAGTCTATAATAATTCGTA